ACTATCATCAATATCGATATCGTCACTATCATCAATATCGATATCGTCAATAAGATAACCTTTAGGCTTGTCATCCAGGAACTTGTTCGGAAATACCGTAATGAAAGGAACATAGGAGTTTGTCGCTAGGTATTTGACCAAATAGGATCGTCCAGTTCCTATAGAACCTATCACCAAAATACCCCTAGAAGGGGATAGGGCTAAGCGGAGCGAAAAGGGTTTTCCATGAGATGGGAAATGAGAACTATTAGCCCCACACGAGGTTTGTGAATAAGTGATTGTCTGATAATGAGCAAGGAATATCCGTCTTTCTGCTAAACAGGATCTATTGAACTCATAATTCATTAGATACTTTTTATGAATGTCAACTAAGTATCGTAAGTAAATGGATCCCGGTTGTTCAATCATTTGATAACCAGAGTCATTCTTTGATAAACGATCACTATGAGTCAGACTCAATAGAATTTGATCAATCCTTTTTTCCGTCGTTAAGGTGGAGAACTGAACCAAGAATTCTCTTTCTTCATCATCAATCGAATCACTGTTCGCGACCCAGGATTCTATTTTATCATCAATCCAATCACCGTTCACGTTTTTTCTTTTTCTTATCAATGAATAGATCTCTTTACTTGTACGACTTAGATGTCTCGTATTTCTCGAAAAAGTGATTCGATTGATGGGATTTGGTATGATACTGATGAGATCGATGAGATTGATATTCAAATATTTCTTCTTAGAACGTATTGATTTGACCCCATAAGCGGGACCACCACCCAATAGCATGTTGCCGCCAGAAGCAGAATCCCGTATTTCTTCCAGAGAATCTCCTAATTGTTCCAGAGCAACTAGAAAGAGATTCTTTAACCAGAAAGAATTCAGTTCAGATGTAGGATACCTATCCAGAAGTTTTCGCAACTCAATCATGTATGATGGAATCATCAAAGATTTGATCTTTTCTAACTCTGTCTGTAACTCACTAGAGGCTCGGAAAACAAAGAGAAGATGTGTACGAACGAGATATCCAGCAACAAGAAGAAGGAAAAGAATTGAATAGAGGAACTCCCAAGCATTTGGTGATCTCAGATGTGTCCATATCAATGGAATGGGTGACTCATTATTTCGATGAATCATTTCTTCGGACAGAAGAAGATTCTGTAAACACTTACTCGAACTCTCACTTATCAGATTCCGTTGTGGAAGAATCGACCACCACTTTTTCTGAGGAATTGGCCATGATATATCTGATCCATGCATAATATCATGAAAAACGGACACAAAATTTTGACTGCCACTTAGGGAATATTGAAAGGGAATATTCAATATCAAATAAATATTGTTTTTTAAGGTGAAATAAAGATATTTACACCCCGTCCAAGTAAGGAACCATGGCATATAGGTTTGGAACAAATTCCATTTTGAGAGATTTGAAAAAGCACTATCTCGTTGAAGGGTTCTACCTACTTCCCCCTTCTCAACGTTTTTCTTTAGACAAAGACTCAGTTCTTTCCTCTTTCCGGACGGCACATATTTCTCAAAACATGGAGTGTGAATCAAACCCATGTTTGAATTGAAACGGAGATAGTGATGCAAGTTTTTCCCTTCTGAATCAGATAGATTCATATCTGAAAGAAGCTGACAATAAGTTCTTTCAAAATTGACTATTTGTTCCTCTATTACAGGTGTTCCAGAAATGTCTGCAATCGAGTAAACAGGAACGGATGGATCGGATCGAATTGAAAAATGGAAAGATTTGTACAAGTTATACGTTTCATTACCACTTTGTGGAACATTGTTAGGTATGAATATGCCAGATACCTGTGACTCAATTGGTGAAATAGTCTCTCTCTCCCCCAAAACATGTTTTTTTTTACCGAAACACAAAGAAAATATTTTGTTGCGAATGCACAAGATATTGGGGAATTGGGCATATGTAAAATCATAATTATGAATACGGGTCTTTTCCCCATAAAAATGGAATCCTTTGTTACAATAGAACCAGAAGCGATGGGGATGATTCAAGAATTGAAGTCTGTTTGCTCTATAAAAAGAAGATATCAATGCACTTTTCTGAGGATTCAACCAATTGTTTCGATCGTGGGATATCATTGATAAATAGGAATCCGTGTTCTCAAAGGATTTCCTGCGATTTTTTCTAGTACGGAATGAGTCAATCATGCACTTTTGTATCTTGTTGAACAAAAAAGGTAATATTGTTCCTGTATTGATTAAAAATTTCGATCTTTGGGAAGTATCATGATCATACAATAAGAAGGGTTTCAATTTATTCAAATAAACGATTTGAACACCTATTGATTCTAACAACTGATTGCCGGGTTGATCATTTAGACCTTTCAATTCATAGATGTGGATTTCGGCCCTATGAATGGAGATATTCCCGAGACTCACAACGAAAAAAGGAAGTGACTTAGATAAAAAGAGAAGCGACTTGGACAAAAGGAGAAGTGACTTGGACAAAAAGAAACGAAGTGACTTGGACAAATCTTGTTTGTCGATAACCTCGGACCAATCAATCGAATATTGATTAATACGTAATCGATCGAACATTACTTGAAAACGGTGTTTCTGCTCAGAAACGAAATGCTCCAAATGTTCCTGGAAATTCTTGCTTCCATTGGAGCATTTGTATCTATATACATTAGGATCCAGATTCGTGGATCTCTCGGTTCGAGAAATAAGAGGATCGAACCACTTCTTCTTAATCTTTTTCAAATTGGATAAATGTTGGTTGATCTTATCTATTATTATAGTTAGATGATTCAGAATATCATTTCCTATTGGGTGCTTTTGAATTCCTATGGGATGCTTTTGAATTCCATATGCGAAGTTGCAATCGGGTCGATTCATTAAAAAGAATCGATTCAATACATTTCTTATGTACCCATAGGTACTATATTGGATTTGAATCTGATTTCGGATCAATCTATATTGATGGATCGCCTCCATTATGTTGTTGTGAGCAAATACCGCTATTTTTGGTTTTGGATCTTCCAAATCATTCCCGCAGGAGATCCGGACCGATTTTTTTTTTATCTTTCGATAAAAAGATTCATTCTCTTTATAAAAAATAGAAAGTAGAACCAATAAAAATAAATCATAAAGTAGAACCAATAAAAATAAATCATAAAAAATAGAAGATAGAACCAATAAAAATAAATCATAAAAAATAGAAGGTAGAACCAATAAAGATTTCTTTTTCGATTCATCCCCGGAGTTGAATACCTCATTCAATAATTTTCCGTAGGAATCAATAGACAAGCCAAATTCCTTATTATGATAGGCTAAACCCGGCTCGGTTATTGATAGAGTGAATAGATCTGCCATTTCTTGAAATGTCTCTTCTAATTCAAACTCGTGGTGCAACCTGTATCCCCCTTTGTTCCGATCATGGAATAGATGAAATAAATCAAAAAATGCATTTTCGTTCAAGAATGAAATCTTATTGGAACTGTCCATATCCGGTTCATCCTTCGGAACCATATCCCATCCCGGATCTGCTGCAATCGAATGAACTGAGGAGGTATTTTGTAAATACGTAATTATCTTGAATATATCAACTATTTCTTTATTTTCCGATCGCCTCGAAGGGACAAAAGAAACACCTTGTTGTTTCTTCAACAATTTCTGATCTATAGTCGACCTCTCGGTAGGATTCAAACCCAGATGAAGTTCTGACCATCTATCAGAGAAAAAAGAACGAATTGATCTTGTAGGATTCCCAAGAAATTCTTCTATTTCTTCTGGAAGCAGATGATTATTCATCTGCTTCTCACGTTCCGGGAATAGCCGAGCCATTGAGGAATATCCGGAAAGGTATTTTGAGAATCGATCTGATTTTATCTCTGTTCGTTCCGTTTGAAGAAAGGAAGTATCTAAAAGAATTGATCTTTTTTTTAGTTGCTGAATCTCCGTTTGATTGATCAATGTGTGATATTCCGAACCCTCATTACTAATGGAATTGAAAGGATCTATGGATTGATCAGAAAATCCTTTCGATTGGCTAGAATCCGTTACTTGAAAGAAAATGGATCTTATGGAATCATATTGAATATTTGACGATACATTCCGTACCTTGCTAAAAACCCGATTCCTGTTTACCAACCACGCATTGTCTAACCAAATCAAATTCTCTCTCGAGACGTTCCTCAAAAAATCCGATTTGTGCCGATTCTTCCCCCCAATAACGAAGAGATCTTGGCGGAATTGCCACATATGAAATTGAGCGCAATTTTGCAAAAAACTACCCCCCTTGTTTCTCGAGAGGAGATGGGAAACATGTTCAATCTCGTTTGATTGAATAGTCGCCTCAGCTCCTTGTTGTTTGAAGAAACCCCCCTCATCAATTGGTCTTTTTTCACGAAAAGCAGACATGAGATAACAAATCAAATGTTTCACTAAAATTTCGAATAGCTGTCCCGAATTCAAGTTGATTATGTTTCTCTTCTTACTCGGAGAAAGGCGGTCAAATAATTTCCAATCATGGTCCTTGCGGATCGGATCATTCGTATAGGATACAAAAAAAAACTCCAGATATTTTATATCTTTCTCTTTGAATGAGATCTCAATTCCAGCTGCAATTTCATTCGATATCTTACAGCTGGAATTCCTCTTTTTTACGATCGCATTCCTCCATCGCCGCGAACCCCAGTTAGATTCAGACATGATACACTTTTTAGTTATTGGAAGAACCCAAGTACTTTCTTTCGGATCCATGAAACAATTCTCATAGATATTTTTCCCTTTTGGAAGATACAGGAGCGAAACAATCAACCTATTGAGATTGGAAGACAAAAAGGATTCTTTCAATGTATAATTGGGGGGTCCAATGGAACGCAGAGGTTTAGGAAGAAGCCCCATCAAATAGATATTTTTTCTTTCGACCCTATTTCGATTGTATATAAGGACCGCTACTACAAGTACAAGCAGTACTACTGCTTTGATCGTGCAATGTCGACGAATTGAACCCTGTGAATCACGTGAAA